GAAATGTGCGAAATACTTATACAAAAAGCGGGAGAGAGAAAAAAGATGCAGGGTCATTTGTCTGCTTGGCTAGTCAAGCACGGGCTAATTTATAGATCTTTGGGCTTTGATTACCACGGAATAGAGACTTTCCAAATAAAGGCCGAGGATTGGCATTCCATTGCTGTCATTTTTTATGTATATGGTTACAATTATCTACGCTCCCAGTGTGCCTATGATGTAGCACCAGGCGGACTGTTAGCTAGTGTGTATCATCTTACGAGAATAAAGTATGGCGTGGATCAACCCGAAGAGGTATGTATAAAAGTATTTGCCTCGAGGAGGGATCCGAGAATTCCGTCTGTTTTCTGGGTTTGGAAAAGTGTGGATTTTCAAGAACGGGAATCCTACGATATGGTGGGAATCTTTTATTCTAATCATCCGCGTTTGAAACGTATTTTAATGCCTGAAAGTTGGATAGGGTGGCCTTTGCGTAAAGATTATATTGCCCCCAAATTTTATGAAATCCAAGATGCTCATTGAATGAGAAAACAAGGATCTTCACTTCTAGAATTCTAGAGATTCCAGGCTCTGTTCTCGGTGAAACATAGGAATTTAGGTCTCATTTCTTAGATACTTTGTCTAAGAAAGTCTTTACCCATCTATCAAATCAAAATAGATGGGATATCTCTCTAAAAACCGAGAGGGCTAATATGTATTATGATCTAGACTCTTTAGGAATTTAATCAAAATGTATCTCGATTCATATCAATTACTTTATAGAGGCTCAGCCAAATGAATCGTGTGTCAGGAACCAGATTTGAACTGGTGACACGAGGATTTTCAGTCCTCTGCTCTACCAGCTGAGCTATCCCGACTATTCCCGATACTGCATCCTCATTTTACTAGAGAAGTTGGGTATATGTCAATTGAAAGGATATTAGAAAGTCTCGTCCAGGTCCCGGAATTTATTGGATCGTCAAAAGAACAACTTAGTAAGTTTCCGGATGAATAAAAATCTCCATTGTGAATCATTCAAATTCAAATGGGGATTCCTTGCTCAAAGATGTTCATTTGTACATGTATAATCTATCCCACACCCACAAAACTCGTGAGAAGATAAAAACCTTTCCGCTCAGAGTGGTTTGTAAAAGCGTAGGTGAATGGGAAAGAGAAGGAATTTGGAAGCGCTAACGAAAAAAAGGATCAATATAAAGAAAAGGATAGACTCAAGCGTTAGACAGCGAAATGGGCTCTTTGGGGATAGAGGGACTTGAACCCTCACGATTTCTAAAATCGACGGATTTTCCTCTTACTATAAATTGCATTGTTGCCAATATTGACATGTAGAATGGGACTCTATCTTTATTCTCGTCCAATGACTCAATTCTTCAAAAGATCTATCAGACTCCGGAGTGAATGATTTGTCTCTTTATTCTTCAATCTGAATCGATTCACAAGAATTCTTTCATTTTTCATATAACAAATACAGATTCGAGTCGTCATTAATCATTTGATATTTTATAGTATTTCAGTACGCATACCTTACCTATGTATATTATATAGGGTTATCCTTCACTCTTTCTGAAGTTTCAAGAGAAAGATTCCTTTACCAACGTAAGACAATCAACTCCATTTGTTAGAACAGCTTCCATTGAGTCTCTGCACCTATCCTTTTTGATTTTCGCTTTCCAAACCTTTCTTTGTTTTCAGAAAACGGGATTTGGCTCAGGATTGCCCATTTTTGTTAATTCCAGGGTTTCTCTGAATTTGAAAGTTCTCACTTAGTAAGTTTCCCTACCAAGGCTCAATCCAATTAAGTCCGTAGCGTCTACCAATTTCGCCATATCCCCCTTTGAGATTAGGATCTCACTGTGATGTCCTTCCCACTTGTCTTTTATTTCTACCGGCACTATTGAATTTAGTAGAGACTTATTGCTATCTCGAAAAAGTCTTTTCTCATCTTTGCTTTTTGATCCAATCAAAAACGATTTTATCATTTATGTCTCTACAATTCAATATAAGTGGATCCATCCCATATATCTATCTGTCCTCCTTCCGATCACTTTTCTATGTAATTTCCATTACTTAAACGGTCGATTTTTTGTCCTAAATTCCACCTTTCCGAATGAAAGCGGCGGCATGTCTCATTTGTTATAACTAAGAATTCCATTCAAAAATTAGAATTTGCAAGATAGATGATAGGGAAGAAAAGAGAGAAGGGTAATCAAAAGAATTTCAAATGTCGGTTGAATTCAAAAACAAAAAAAATTTTGAATATTTATTCATTTCTTATTTATATATAGTATTGTGAGAAAGAAGTCGAAATTCGATAGGCCCAAATTAATCGTTATGTTCTATAAGATTTCAGATTTTTTGAAATTCTATATTTTCTTGTTTTTGATTCATATTTATTATGAATAGCTCAGAATTTCAAAAAAATTGTATTCTAATTAGTTAATAGCAAGCAAGGATTCTGAGAGTTTATTGAATTCCTAGGCGTGTCAAGTCAGCCTACTTAGCTCAGAGGGTAGAGCATCGCATTTGTAATGCGATGGTCATCGGTTCGATTCCGATAGTAGGCTTTTCTCTCTTTCTTTTTTTGATTTTTCATCAGTGAGTAATGTCCTTTTGAAATCAAAGACTAGTGAAAAAAATGTCTTCCGCTTTTGCTAAAAGTCATCGATTTCTATTAGGTTATAGGAACTTCCAACTAGGACATCAAAAGATCCTTTTCTTTTTCTATATCTATATAGAGAATATAAAGGAAAGAGCTGGATATTTCTTTATCCAATTCATCTCGTTATTCTTTAATAGTACATTTGAGTCACTTTCACTTCATTTCTCATTTAGTTCAGTTTGAGTTTAGTTTTATTCTGTAAAATGAAATTTCATCAATAAGAGTGAAATATAAATAAGAGGAAGGAGTCTTTATGTCACGTTACCGAGGACCTTGTTTCAAAAAAATACGCCGGCTGGGGGCTTTACCGGGCCTAACTAATAAAAGTCCCAAAGACCGAAAGGATCGTAGAAACCAATCGGGGTCTTGGAAAAAATCCCAATATCGTATTCGCCTAGAAGAAAAACAAAAATTGCGTTTTCATTATGGTCTTACAGAACGCCAATTGCTTAAATACGTTCGTATCGCCGGAAAGGCCAAAGGTCCGACAGGTCAGGTTTTACTACAATTACTCGAAATGCGCTTGGATAACATTCTTTTTCGATTGGGTATGGCTCCGACTATTCCTGGAGCTCGCCAATTAGTTAACCATCGACATATTTTAGTAAATGGTCGGATCGTAGACATACCAAGTTATCGCTGCAAACCCCGAGATACTATTACGGCAAAGGATGACGGAAAATCTAAAGTTCTAATTCAAAATTCTCTCGATTCCTTTCCTCACGAGGAATTACCAAACCATTTAACTCTTGACCCAGTGCAATCTAAAGGATTAGTCAATCAAATAATAGATAGTAAATGGGTCGGTTTGGAAATAAATGAATTGCTAGTCGTAGAATATTATTCTCGTCAGACTTAAACCGAACGAAAATAAAAAATTTTTCTAATAAGGTAAAGTAATAAGGTAAAGTGCGGACAACTTTGCTCCCTTTCGGCGAAGTAAATTAACCTAAGGTTAAGAGAAAGAAGGGTTTGAGCCGTATTTTTCTCTTATTTCGGTATCATAGATCGAGAGGGAGATTTTCTTTCCTTATCTCCCCCTTTCTTTCCAGTCTTTTACGTGCCACAGCCATTAGGAAGAGAGAATCTAAGAACGGTCTAACTGTATGGAAGACTGATATCCATTCTTATTTGATCTATTGTGGATCGGTGCCTTGGGTGAAGGTACGGAAAGAGAGGGATTCGAACCCTCGGTAAACAAAAGCCTACATAGCAGTTCCAATGCTACGCCTTGAACCACTCGGCCATCTCTCCTACATAATGATTATGACCTAAAAACCGAGTGAATTGCGAGTCATTTATCTGAATTATTGGGTAGGTCCGACTAATCAACTCTAACGATAAAAAGCTATCAAAATAGAAAATTTTGGATCCAAGTCAAAGAAAGATCTTTCCTTCGAGGCTCCCGAGATAAAGAGAAAATTGCTTTACTTGCGAAAACGGTTAACTCTTCCTGTTTGCCAAAACAAGGTTCTCTTCTTTGTCGGCGTATCCCTTTCTTCCCGATTCAATCACGAAATTCTAAATTAGAACAAATCGACCGATTGAGGGATCTATATTTTATAGACGCGGATTAATGGATCTCTTTAGATCATCATTCTAGTTAGACTACGATTCGATATCCTAAGACTTCTCATCCAATCCAGGTTTCGAGTTATCAACAACAAACTCCTAGGCCATCGATCTAGTACAAATTCCTAAACTATCTTTTCTATGGGATTGTTTTTCTATTTGGATTGTCTCGTGTATCCCCGCTATGTACACAAGACAAAATCAAATAGGCGGTTATTCTCTTCTCATCATAGACTGATTATGAGTATTCGATCCTTTTTCTTCTTTGGATCCTAATTCCATCAAAATTTCGTGGGTTCTTCTAATCTGTAACTTCAATGTCATCGGCATCGTTTCCTTCGTTGGTTATACGATTCCATTCGAATGAAATCGAATGAGGTTGCACTATTTTGTTTTTCGTTCTTATAAATTCCTGTGAAAAGGAACAATTTGAATAGTGAATAGTTGAATAGAAGGCACATATTTTTTTTTATTTTGAATGACTCTAATTTTATGTTATTTCGTACTGCACCATTCTTTTCGTTGTGGGATCCTGTTTCCATGAGAGAGAGGGAATGCTAAGAATTTTTGAATGGATTGCTGCCTATGCCTAGACCACGGATAAATGGAAATTTTATTGATAAGACCTTTTCAATTGTAGCCAATATCTTATTACGAATAATTCCGACAACTTCAGGAGAAAAAGAGGCATTTACCTATTACAGAGATGGTGCGATTTGATTTTTTTATTCCTCTTAGTCTTACGAGAAAGACACACGATTCGGGATCGTGATAAAAAGAAAAAGAAATCTACGCTTGTTGAAGGTAAAGTTTGGAAATAGAACAACTCCTTCTGTTGTGTATCCTCGATTAATGCAGCCTCAGATACTAAGTTTGAATTGTCGATTCTAGTATTGAGCGAAGGTTTATACCTATCGGTTCGTTATTACAGGTCAATCCTACGCTACTAGTACCAATAGGCAGCATAGGGGAAGAAGCACTACACCCCGGAATCCATAAACAAAAACTTTGTGAGACATTATCCCTTTCCTTAGCAGGCTCGGGACTACGAAGAATGGTTGGGACAACAAACATCCATCGTGTTTGTATTTTGGATACCCGTAGAACCATCGAAGGCTGTTGAAGTGACTCATTCCCGGAAATTCGGGGGCGCTGAGAACAAAGAAATTGTTGGAGTTATCATTTCTCTCTAGTACCAATATGCTCGATGTTAAGAAAGGATCTCTTGCAGGAAGGTTGGCTAGAGATTTCGTGTAAAAACACCAGCCCTGTTCAGTTCATAATGAGAATATTTTCATCTTTTTTGATTCCCTGTATTATTTTCATTATGCACATAAGAGAGGAGCCGTATGAGATGAAAATCTCATGTACGGTTCTGGAACGGAGATTCTTTGAATTGAATGACGACCGTAACGGATGTCGGCGCAATCCGAAGGAAATTATGCGGAAGCTTTGCAGAATTATTATGAAGCTATGCGACTAGAAATTGATCCCTATGACCGAAGTTATATACTTTATAACATAGGACTTATCCACACAAGTAACGGAGAACATACGAAAGCTTTGGAATATTATTTTCGAGCGCTAGAACGAAACCCATTCTTACCACAAGCTTTTAATAATATGGCCGTGATCTGTCATTACGTGCGACTATCTCCACTATAGAAAGAAAGATCAAATCCGCTAGTAAAGACTGGAAAAATAGGCTTTCTACCTATGCATCGTCTAAACGAACGATTTTTATGAGCTGTAGAAAAGAAAGAACCTTCTTCGAAGTCGAAATATGAAGAAAGAGATATGCCCAGCTGTTTTCTTCTATGGATAAAGGATCTAATTGATAGAGTAAGCACCGTAAAGATCAATTCGCGGAGTTTTGTACCGATACAATACTAACTGCTTACTTAGGTCATGATGTGCGATAAATGTTAGGAATCCACTTATGTAATAGAGTGGACCTACTAACGACTAAGGTATTGAGCAGCGGTGTAGGATCAGATCCCAAAGATAGTGAGTCTTTCCTTGAAAGTCTTTTTCAAAAATTCTATAGAAAGTTCGATATAAGATGAAATCGAGATAGTTACCTTTCAGAAAATTCGAACGATAGGATAAATCCTATGCTTTAGTCGTAGGAAGGTGGGAGCGAAGATAAAACTAAAACAGATTATTCATCCAAATTTCAGATTTAAGTTTGAAACTCATGTCATTAGCTTCTTTTGGTTAACACGAAAAATGGGATAGATCTATGAGAAAGCTTATTCAATTCAATAGGGTCGACTACAATTGGATACCAAAAGAGTTGACTGCCGAGCCGTATGAGGTAGGAAACTCTCAAGTACGGTTCGAAGGGAAGGAATTAACCAGCCTATTCCGACCGGGGAGAACAGGCCATTCGACAGGGAGATTCTGACATTGCAGAGGCTTGGTTCGATCAAGCCGCTGAGTATTGGAAACAAGCTATAGCACTTACTCCTAGTAATTATATTGAAGCGCAGAATTGGTTGAAGATCACGAGGCGTTTCGAATAAAAGATGACACCATTTCTTTCTTGGAATTCATTTCGTGGAATTCCTTATTTGTTAACCCCCTCAGTCAACTAAAATCAAGCATTCCCCTGGGAAGAACCAATCCAGGAATTTCATTATATCCTTTCTAAGCCTTCGAGTTCGTCTGCTAGTTCGTAGGGATAAAAGAGAGACAGAGAGCGTCCCAACTATACTTTGTTCTTCTCTTTCTTTTTTCTATAAAAACCTGACTCTGAAAGTGACTAAAAGAGACTTGGAATCGCTGAATCTAGATCCCAGAATATCTTGGAGTAATGGCTGTTCGCGCGATTTGGACTCGAGTCTATTGTATGGAAACAGACGACGCAGTTCCATTTAAGAACTTGGAATTGAGATCTGAAGATAGGACAAACAAAAAGTCGTTTTTGCATCAATCGAAAGCCCTCATGGGTTTTTTGAGGATTCAAAGGGTCCGTTGAGCGCCTCGTGGCTATGTCATAATAGATCCGAACACTTGCCCCGGATCGACTTCCAGATCAGAATTGCTCTAGTAAATAACGAAAGAAACTACATAGATGGCAGATAGAAAGATAGAAGCGAAAGAGACTCATTCTATCTCTTTTAGATTCACTAATTATTTCACTGTTGGCAGGTCTCTTTGTATGTGTTGTCCGGAAAGAGGAGGACTCAATGATTATTCGTTCGCCGGAACCGGAAGTCAAAATTTTGGTAGATAGGGATCACATAAAAACTTCTTTCGAGGAATGG